GTTATTGTAGCTTATCGCAAAAGCATGGCACTGAAGTTGCCAAGATGGGTAACCAACATACCCCAAAAACACAAAGATTTGGTCCTAGGCCTTACTGTTATTTTTTGCTAAAACTTACACATGCAAGTATCAGCACACCAGTGAAAATGCCCTAACAGTCCTACCAGACAAAAGGAGCAGGTATCAGGCACACCATGACAGCCCAAAACACCTAGCTTTGCCACACCCCCAAGGGTATCTCAGCAGTGATAAAAATTAAGCAATAAGCATAAGCTTGACTTAGTTACAGCAAACAGAGTTGGTCAATCTTGTGCCAGCCACCGCGGTTATACAAGAAACTCAAATTAACAGAAAACCGGCGTAAAATGTGACTAAAATTACAATCTAAAAAATTAAGGTAAACCCTCCACTCAACTGTCATACGTAAAAGTACACATTACCCTAATATGAAAGTAACCTTAATGCAAAACAGAATCATTTGAACCCACGATCGCTAAGACACAAACTGGGATTAGATACCCCACTATGCTTAGCCCTAAACTTAGATATTTAATACACAAAAATATCCGCCAGAGAACTACGAGCAAAACGCTTAAAACTCTAAGGACTTGGCGGTACCTCAAACCCCCCTAGAGGAGCCTGTTCTATAATCGATAATCCACGATCCACCTCACCATCTCTTGCTAATCCCGCCTATATACCACCGTCACCAGCTTACCCCATGAGGGCATAAAAGTAAGCAAAATAACTAAAAACAGTTAACAAGTCAGGTCAAGGTGTAGCTTATTGAGATGGGAAGAAATGGGCTACATTTTCTATACTAGAAATAAATTTACGGAAGGAAACTATGAAATAAGTCCCACAAGTAGGATTTAGCAGTAAACCGGGATCATGAACGCCCAATTTAAGCCGGTCCTGAGGTGCGCACACACCGCCCGTCACCCTCCTCAAACAACCCAACTAACATAAATAAACCCACAATAAACAAACAGATGAGGCAAGTCGTAACAAGGTAAGTACACCGGAAGGTGTACTTGGAACATTCAAAATATAGCTTAACCAAAAGCATTCAGCTTACACCTGAAAGATGTACATTAAAACAGGACTATTTTGAGCAACAACCTAGCCCAACCAAAACAAAAAACTTAACAAACAAAACCATCCCACCAAAACCAACCAAAACATTTCCACCATCTTAGTATGGGCGATAGAAAAGATTATTGGAGCAATAGAAATAGTACCGCAAGGGAAAGATGAAAAACAATGAAATACTTACTAAGCCATAAAAAGCAAAGATTAATCCTTATACCTTTTGCATCATGATTTAGCCAGCATATTCAAGCAAAGGGCCCTAAAGTCTGAATCCCCGAAACCAAGTGAGCTACTTAAAGGCAAGCCACACCAAGGCTAAATCCGTCTCTGTGGCAAAAGAGTGGAAAGACCTATAAGTAGAGGTGAAAAGCCTAACGAACTTGGTGATAGCTGGTTGCTCAATAAAAGAATTTAAGTTCAACCTTAAGCCTTCTAAAAACATCCTAAAGTAAAAAGAAAAGCTTAAGATTTATTCAATTGGGGTACAGCCCAATTGAAAAAGGATACAACCTAACAACGGAGGACAAAACACCAAAATACAACAATCGTAGGCCTTAAAGCAGCCATCACCAAAGAAAGCGTCAAAGCCCACCCCCATTAAATATTAACATAAAATTTTTTCCCCTAACAATATTGAGCCACTCTACTTAAATAGAGGAACTAATGCTAAAATGAGTAACAAGAAGACAAAACTTCTCTAACGCGCTAGCTTAAGTCAAAACAGACAAACTACTGACTATTAACAACCACCGCTATAAAACCAACATTTTAAACCACCCTATAGACCTAACTGTTAACCCAACACAGGAGCGCACACAAGAAAGATTAAAATTTGTAAAAGGAACTAGGCAAATAAACGAGCCCGACTGTTTACCAAAAACATAGCCCCTAGCTATACAAGTATTAGGGGTAATGCCTGCCCAGTGACACTGTTAAACGGCCGCGGTATCCTAACCGTGCAAAGGTAGCGTAATCACTTGTCTTTTAAATAGAGACTAGAATGAATGGCCAAACGAGGTTCTACCTGTCTCTTACAAATAATCAGTGAAATTGATCTTCCTGTGCAAAAGCAGGAATAATATTATAAGACGAGAAGACCCTGTGGAACTTCAAATACAAATCAACTATCACCGATATCCGCCCACGGGCCCACGTCAAACTAGCATCTGATTTATATTTTCGGTTGGGGCGACCTCGGAGTAAAATAAAACCTCCGAAAAAGAATTCTCTCTAAACCTAGACCTACTACCCAAAGTGCCTCCGGCAAAACGATCCAATATAATTGATCAACGAACCAAGCTACCCCAGGGATAACAGCGCAATCCCATCCTAGAGTTCCTATCGACGATGGAGTTTACGACCTCGATGTTGGATCAGGACATCCTGATGGTGCAGCCGCTATCAAGGGTTCGTTTGTTCAACGATTAATAGTCCTACGTGATCTGAGTTCAGACCGGAGCAATCCAGGTCGGTTTCTATCTATAAACTTAAGTCTTTTCCAGTACGAAAGGACCGAAAAGACAAGGCCTATACTAAAAACAAGCCTTATCTTATATTAGTGAAAACAACTCAACTAATAATAAGACAAACAAACCACAGCCCTAAATAAAGGGCCTAATTGGGATGGCAGAGCCAGGTGTAAATGCAAAAGGCCTAAACCCTTTATTCAGGGGTTCAATTCCCCTTTCCAATTATGAAAATACTACTAATTAACCTAATATCACCACTAATATATATAATCCCAATCCTCATCGCCGTAGCTTTCTTCACCTTAATTGAACGCAAAGTACTAGGCTATATACAACTTCGAAAAGGCCCTAACATCGTAGGACCACAAGGATTACTACAACCAGTAGCAGACGGCATAAAACTATTTATCAAAGAACCAATTTACCCGCTAAATTCATCAATCATATTATTTACTATCTCGCCCATTATAGCTCTAACATTAGCCTTATTAATCTGACTTCCCCTCCCTATACCCTTCCCACTAGCCGACCTTAATTTAGGCCTTTTATTTCTAATTGCCATTTCCAGTTTTATAGCTTATTCAATTCTATGATCTGGATGAGCTTCAAACTCAAAATACGCCCTAATAGGGGCCTTACGGGCAGTAGCCCAAACTATCTCATATGAAGTAACCTTGGGAATCATCCTACTTTCCATAATCCTCTTCTCAGGGGGATTTAACATACAAACATTTACAACAGTACAAGAACCTATATACTTAATATTCTCCTCCTGACCACTAATAGCAATATGATATATTTCCACATTAGCTGAAACTAACCGAGCACCATTTGATTTAACCGAAGGTGAATCTGAACTCGTATCAGGGTTCAACGTCGAATACGCTGCTGGCCCCTTCGCCCTATTCTTCCTAGCAGAATACGCAAACATCCTAATAATAAACACTCTAACCACCATTCTATTTCTAAATCCCGCCCATATCAGCAATATTCCAGAATTATTTACCCTATCACTAATCTCAAAGACAATACTTTTATCAGCAGGATTCCTATGAGTTCGAACCTCTTATCCACGATTCCGATACGACCAACTCATACACCTCCTATGAAAAAACTTCCTACCAATCACCTTAGCACTATGCTTTTGACATATATCAATACCAATTACCTTGTCAGGACTCCCACCAATACCATAGGACACGTGCCTGAATTAAAGGGCCACCTTGATAGGGTGAATAATAGAGGTTTAAATCCCCTCGTCTCCTTAGAAAAATAGGACTTGAACCTACACCAGAGAGATCAAAACTCCCCATACTTCCATTATACTATATCCTAGTAAAGTCAGCTAATCAAGCTCTTGGGCCCATACCCCAAAAATGTTGGTTAAAATCCTTCCTGTACTAATGAACCCACACGCAAGCACAATCATTACTACAAGCCTAATCATAGGACCACTACTCACAATTTCCAGCGACCATTGAATCTTAGCATGAACAGGTCTAGAAATCAGTACCTTAGCTATCACCCCATTAATCGCCAAACAACACCACCCCCGAGCAGTCGAAGCAGCTACTAAATACTTCCTAACACAAGCAGCCGCCTCGACATTAATCCTAGCCTCTAGCACTGCCAATGCATGACAAACAGGTCAATGAGACATTACTCAAATATCAGACACACCCTCATGTGTAATCCTCACCACAGCCCTAGCCATCAAACTAGGATTAGCCCCCTTCCATTTTTGATTACCAGAAGTACTACAAGGAACCACTACAATAACAGCCATAATCTTAACCACCTGACAAAAACTAGCACCACTATCCTTACTACTAATAACAGCCCAATCTATAAACACATTCTTAATGGTAACATTAGGACTAACATCTATTATTATTGGAGGATGAGGTGGGCTAAATCAAACCCAACTACGAAAAATCATAGCATTTTCCTCTATCGCCCACCTAGGATGAATAATTACAATTCTTACCCTATCCCCAAAACTCATAATATTAACATTCTATACATATGTCATTATAACCTTCACAATATTCCTAATAATTAAACTCCTAGAAACAAACAAAGTCTCCGTAATAATAACATCATGAACAAAACTACCAATGCTGAACGCCACAATAATACTTATCCTTATATCACTAGCAGGCCTGCCACCACTAACAGGATTTATGCCCAAATGATTAATCATTCAAGAATTATCTAAACAACACATATGCTTCACCGCCACTACAATAATCATTATATCAATACTAAGCCTATTCTTCTACCTACGAACCTCATACCAAGCAACCATTACATTATCTCCAAACTCCACAAGCTCCTCACAACAATGGCGACACAAACCCAATCAAACACACTACCTCACCCCAATAATCATATTATCCACCGCCCTACTTCCAATCGTACCCACCTTATCAGCCATTATCTAGAAACTTAGGATCTGACCCATACCTAAACCAGGGGCCTTCAAAGCCCCAAACAAGAGATAAAACCTCTTAGTTTCTGCTAAGACCTATAAGACTTTATCTTATATCTAATGAATGCAACTCAAACACTTTAATTAAGCTAAGGCCTTACTAGACAAATGGGCCTCGATCCCATGACAATTTAGTTAACAGCTAAATACCCAATCCAGCGGGCTTTTGCCTACTTTTCCCGCTCTCTAAAAAGCGGGAAAACCCCGACACCGATAAGAGTGTATCTTCAAATTTGCAATTTGATATGAATTTCACCACGGAGTTGATAAGAAGAGGAATCAAACCCCTATAAAAAGGTCTACAGCCCAACGCTTAAACATTCAGCCATCTTACCTGTGTTTTTAACCCGTTGATTTTTTTCTACAAACCATAAAGACATTGGCACCCTATATTTGATTTTCGGGGCCTGAGCAGGTATAGTAGGCACAGCATTAAGTTTGTTAATCCGTGCAGAATTAAGCCAACCGGGAGCCCTCCTAGGGGACGACCAAATCTATAATGTTATCGTTACAGCTCATGCTTTTGTCATAATTTTCTTCATGGTCATACCTGTTATAATCGGCGGCTTTGGGAACTGACTTGTACCCTTAATAATTGGGGCGCCAGACATGGCATTCCCACGCATAAACAATATAAGCTTCTGACTTCTACCCCCGTCCCTACTTTTACTTCTGGCCTCCTCGGGAATTGAAGCAGGCGCAGGCACAGGTTGAACTGTGTATCCACCACTAGCTGGAAACCTGGCCCACGCTGGCGCCTCTGTAGATCTAACTATCTTTTCCCTCCACCTAGCTGGTGTATCATCAATTTTAGGGGCTATCAACTTTATCACCACAGCAATTAACATAAAATCTCCAGCTATATCACAATACCAAACACCTTTATTTGTGTGATCAGTACTTATCACAGCCGTCCTATTACTACTCTCATTACCAGTACTCGCCGCAGGCATTACTATACTACTCACAGACCGAAACCTAAATACAACCTTCTTCGACCCTTCGGGTGGAGGAGACCCAATTTTATACCAACACCTATTTTGATTCTTTGGTCATCCTGAAGTATACATCCTGATCTTGCCAGGATTTGGCATGATCTCACATATTGTCACCTACTACGCTGGTAAAAAAGAGCCATTTGGGTATATGGGAATAGTTTGAGCAATAATATCTATCGGATTCCTGGGCTTTATTGTATGGGCCCACCACATATTTACTGTCGGAATAGATGTAGATACCCGAGCTTATTTTACATCCGCAACAATAATTATTGCTATCCCAACAGGAGTAAAAGTATTTAGCTGACTAGCCACTCTACACGGAGGGATAATTAAATGAGACGCTGCTATACTATGAGCACTTGGCTTCATCTTTCTATTTACTATCGGAGGTCTAACAGGTATTGTGCTAGCCAATTCATCCTTAGATATTGTATTACATGATACCTACTATGTAGTAGCACACTTCCATTATGTTCTCTCTATAGGAGCTGTATTCGCTATCATGGCAGGATTCACCCATTGATTCCCACTCTTCACTGGATACTCATTACACCAAACTTGAGCGAAAATCCACTTCGGGGTGATATTTGCAGGCGTTAACATCACCTTTTTCCCCCAACATTTCTTAGGTTTAGCCGGGATACCACGACGTTACTCTGACTATCCAGATGCATACACCTTATGAAATTCTATCTCATCAATCGGATCTTTAATCTCTCTAATAGCAGTAATTATAATAATATTCATTATTTGAGAAGCATTCTCTTCAAAACGAAAAGTAATAACAATCGAACTCACAGCTACTAATGTAGAATGACTACATGGCTGTCCACCCCCATACCACACCTACGAGGAACCAGCCCATGTTCAAACCCAAGAAAGGAGGGAATCGAACCCCCTTAAACTAGTTTCAAGCCAATCACATAACCTTTATGTTTCCTTCTTACAAGACGTTAGTAAAACACATTACTTAACCTTGTCAAGGTTAAATTATAGGTTTAAACCCTTTACGACTTAATGGCACATCCACTTCAATTAGGATTTCAAGACGCAATATCACCCATCATAGAAGAACTCCACCACTTTCATGATCATACCTTAATAATTGTATTCTTAATTAGCACCCTAGTACTCTACATCATCACCTTAATAATAACAACTAAACTAACATACACTAACACTATAAATGCTCAAGAAGTAGAAATAATTTGAACTGTCTTACCAGCTATCGTTCTAATCACCATCGCACTGCCATCCCTACGAGTCCTTTACCTAATAGACGAAATTAACAACCCACACCTAACTATTAAAGCCATAGGACATCAGTGATATTGAACATATGAATACACTGATTATAAAAATCTTGAATTTGACTCCTATATAATTCCAACCCAAAGCCTTCCAAACGGACATTTCCGACTCCTAGAAGTAGATCATCGCGTGGTAATACCAATAGAATCCCCAATCCGAATATTAATTTCGGCCGAAGACGTCTTACACTCATGAGCAATTCCATCATTAGGCGTAAAAGCAGATGCAGTCCCAGGACGATTAAACCAGTCAACATTTATGGTAATACGTCCAGGAGTATTCTATGGACAATGCTCAGAAATCTGCGGAGCTAACCATAGCTTCATGCCAATTGTAGTAGAATCTGTACCCTTAAAACACTTCGAAAACTGATCTTCACTAATACTCGCCTAACCACTATAGAAGCTAAACAGGATAGCGCTAGCCTTTTAAGCTAGAAAAAGAGAACTCTCCGCCCTCCTTAGTGATATGCCACAACTAAACCCCGACCCATGATTCTTAATTCTCTCCTCCACATGATTAGCATACACTATAATCCTACAGCCAAAAATTTCATATTATTTATCCACAAATAACCCTATCAACAAAACCAATAAAACAGCCAACACAAGCCCATGAACCTGACCATGAACTTAACATTCTTTGATCAATTTATAAGCCCACAAATCTTAGGAATACCATTAATTATTTTAGCCCTACTAATACCATCAATCATTTTCCCAACCCCAGACAACCGATGATTAACCAACCGCCTGTCAACTCTACAAGTGTGAACAATCAATTTATTTACAAAACAACTAATATTGCCCATTAACAAGACAGGGCACAAATGAGCCATAATCCTAACATCACTAATAGCTATACTCTTAATAACCAACCTATTAGGACTACTACCATATACATTTACCCCTACCACCCAACTCTCAATAAACATAGGATTAGCCATCCCAATATGACTCGCCACAGTACTCACAGGTCTCCGAAATCAACTAACAACATCACTAGGACATTTACTACCAGAGGGGACTCCAGCTCTACTTATCCCAGTCCTTATTATTATTGAAACAATCAGCCTCTTTATCCGACCTTTAGCCCTGGGTGTGCGACTTACAGCTAATCTAACAGCCGGACATTTATTAATTCAACTTACTTCAACTGCAGCACTAGCCATATTACCAACAATAACTACCTTGTCTCTCCTAACTGGGGCCATCCTCCTTTTACTAACAATTCTAGAGCTAGCAGTAGCTATAATTCAAGCTTACGTATTTGTCTTACTTCTATGCCTCTACTTACAAGAAAACATCTAATGGCCCACCAAACACACGCCTACCACATAGTAGACCCAAGCCCATGACCACTAACAGGTGCTGCAGCAGCATTACTCATAACTTCTGGTCTTGCCATATGATTCCACTATAATTCAATACTACTAATAATCCTGGGTTTATCAATCATACTACTCACCATACTCCAATGATGACGGGATATTGTACGAGAAGGGACCTTCCAAGGACATCACACCCCTCCAGTACAAAAAGGACTACGATACGGCATAATCCTATTCATTACATCAGAAGTATTTTTCTTCATTGGATTCTTCTGAGCTTTTTACCATTCAAGCCTAGCCCCTACACCAGACCTAGGAGGATGTTGACCCCCAACAGGAATCACACCACTAAACCCATTTGAAGTTCCCCTACTAAATACAGCAGTCTTATTAGCCTCAGGTGTAACAATCACCTGAGCCCACCACAGCTTAATAGAAGCCAACCGAAACCAAACCATTCAAGCTCTTAGTCTCACAATTTTATTAGGACTATACTTCACAGCATTACAAGCCATGGAATACTATGAAGCACCATTCACAATCGCTGATGGAGTATACGGTTCTACATTCTTTGTTGCAACAGGCTTCCACGGATTACACGTAATCATCGGATCCACATTCTTAATTGTATGCCTACTACGACAAATTAAACACCATTTCACCTCCACCCACCACTTTGGATTTGAAGCAGCTGCTTGATATTGACATTTTGTTGACGTTGTATGGCTCTTCCTATACGTATCAATCTATTGATGAGGCTCATACTTTTCTAGTATAATAGTACAAGTGACTTCCAATCACTAAGTTTTAGTTTAACCCTAAAGAAAAGTAATGAATCTAATAATTTTGATCTCAATTATTTACCTGGCCCTACCTACAATTTTAACATTACTAAACTACTGATTTACATTAACAAAACCAGATGACGAAAAAGCATCCCCATATGAATGCGGCTTCGACCCACTAAAAACCACTCGCCCACCATTCTCAATTCGATTCTTTCTAGTAGCAATTCTATTCCTCCTATTTGATTTAGAAATCGCGTTACTACTGCCTCTGCCATGAGCCATTCAACTCCCATATCCAACCCACACCTTTACCTGAGCCTTCATTATTATATCATTACTAACCCTAGGCCTCCTTTATGAATGAATTCAAGGAGGACTAGAATGGGCAGAATAGATAACTAGTCTAACACAAGACAACTAATTTCGACTTAGTTAATCGTGATTAAATTTCACGGCTATCAAATGATTACATCCATACATTTTACCCCCTTCTGCGCCTTCATCATTAGCACCCTGGGGTTTTTATTACATCAGACCCACCTAATCCCCACCCTACTTTGTCTTGAAGGAATAATACTATCCCTATTTATAGCCCTATCAATATGATCTATTCAACTAGAAGCCTCATTATTTATACTTGCTCCTATACTAATACTAACCTTCTCAGCTTGCGAAGCTGGCATAGGCTTATCATTACTAGTCGCATCTTCACGGACTCACGGCTCAAACCACCTGCAAAACCTAAATCTACTACAATGCTAAAAATAATAATTCCAATAATCTTATTACTGCCAACAATCATATTATGTAAATCAAAACAACTTTGACCAACTGCCTTAGCCCACAGCTTCTGAATCGCCCTTCTAAGCCTACAATGATTCAAACCCTCTACAGAATTAACAATTTTCTCCAACTATTACCTAGGCGTAGACCAAATCTCCGCCCCCTTCCTCATCCTTTCATGCTGGCTCACCCCAATAATAATCATAGCTGGCCAAAATAATCTAATGACAGAACCCACTCCACGAAAACGAACCTTTATCTTCATCACCATTTTACTACAAATCTCACTAATTCTAGCTTTTTCAACAACAGAACTAATTATATTTTTCATCGCATTCGAATCTACACTACTCCCTACACTAGTAATCATTACACGTTGAGGCGGCCAAATAGAACGACTAAACGCCGGAACCTACTTCCTATTTTACACTCTTATCGGGTCTCTGCCACTCCTAGTAGCCCTCTTAACTATACAAACCTACAGCGGTACCCTATCTATTTGCACACTGCAATTATCCACCTACCCTAACATAATAAACCCATGAACCCACACAATATGATGACTCGCATTATTTACTGCTTTCATAATTAAAATACCCTTATACGGATTACACCTATGACTGCCTAAAGCACACGTAGAAGCCCCAATCGCAGGATCAATAATCCTAGCAGCAGTACTACTTAAACTAGGAGGATATGGTATTATCCGCATAACAATAACACTAGCCCCACCATTAAAAATGCTCTCCTACCCATTCATAATATTAGCGCTATGAGGGGTAATCATAACCAGCTTTATCTGCCTACGCCAAACAGACCTAAAATCACTAATTGCTTATTCATCCGTAGGTCACATAGGCTTAGTCATCGCTGCAACACTAACACGAACTGAATGAGCATGCACTGGGGCTATTACACTTATAATTGCCCACGGTTTAACATCATCAATACTTTTCTGCCTAGCCAACACAAACTATGAACGAACTAACAGCCGAACACTACTTTTAGCCCGAAACATACAACTGCTACTACCCTTAATAGGACTATGATGATTCTCAGCTAGCCTAACCAACATGGCCCTTCCACCAACTATCAATTTAATAGGAGAACTAACCATTATTGTCTCACTATTCAATTGATCAAATACTACAATCCTAATAACAGGATTAGGGACCCTACTAACCGCCGCCTATACCTTATATATACTAATCACCACACAATGAGGAGAAACCCCCTCACACACAAAAACAATCCCCCCAACCCATACACGAGAACATCTACTCATAATACTTCACATACTACCAATAGCACTTCTAATAGTAAAACCAGAATTAATTCAAGGCACTTAGGCACCTTGGATTGTTAATATAGTTTCAAAACAAACATTAGACTGTGGCTCTAAAAATAGGAGTTAAAATCTCCTTATAAACCGAGAGAGGAATTATACAATAAGAACTGCTAACTCCTATGTCTGAGATTAACCACCTCAGCTCCCTCACTTTTAAAGGATAGAAGCAATCCACTGGTTTTAGGAGCCATTAACCCTTGGTGCAACTCCAAGTAAAAGTAATGACTTCACTAATAATAAACTCCACCCTCCTTCTAACATTACTTATACTAACACTTCCCCTAATAATGCCTATGTACCCTATCAAAGAATGACTGGTCACAAAAACAAAAACAACTGTAAAAACAGCATTCTTCATTGCCCTAATTCCATTAATCATCTTCATCTACCTAGACATCGAATTAATCATCACCAATCTTCACTGATCGAACATATTTACATTTAGTATCAATATAAGCTTTAAATTTGACCAATACTCCATTATATTCGTACCCATTGCCTTATACGTCACATGATCCATTCTAGAATTCACCCATTGGTACATATCTGCAGACCCCTACATTACAAAATTCTTCAAATACCTACTAACCTTCCTAGTAGTCATAATAATTCTAGTAACAGCTAACAACATATTCCAACTCTTCATTGGTTGGGAAGGAGTAGGAATTATATCTTTCCTACTAATTGGCTGATGGCGAGGACGGACAGAAGCAAACTTATCAGCCCTACAAGCTATCCTTTACAACCGCACAGGAGACATTGGACTAATTCTTAGCATATCCTGATTAGCTGTAAACATAAATACATGAGAACTCCAACAAATCTTTGCCAACACCAACCCAATTCCACTACTCCCCCTCCTCGGCCTTATCTTAGCTGCAACAGGAAAATCAGCTCAATTCGGCCTTCACCCCTGACTACCAGCAGCTATAGAAGGCCCAACCCCAGTCTCAGCATTACTACACTCCAGTACAATAGTCGTCGCTGGCATCTTCCTACTCATCCGAATCCACCCTATCCTAACTACCAATAATTTAGCCCTCTCAATCTGTCTATGTCTAGGAGCTACCACTACCTTATTTACAGCTTTCTGTGCTCTCACCCAAAATGACATTAAAAAAATTATTGCCTTCTCAACATCAAGCCAACTTGGCCTTATAATAGTAACTATTGGCCTAAACCAACCACAACTAGCTTTCCTACACATTTCCATACACGCCTTCTTCAAGGCCATATTATTCTTGTGCTCCGGCTCTATTATCCACAACCTCAATGATGAACAAGATATTCGAAAAATAGGAGGACTACACAAACCCCTACCAATCACCTCCTCATGTCTAACCATTGGTAATATAGCACTAACAGGCATACCATTCATAACTGGATTTTACTCCAAAGACATCATCATTGAAGTTATAAACACATCATATCTAAACGCCTGAGCCCTACTCCTTACGCTAATCGCAACCTCATTCACCACAATCTATAGCTTACGGATTATAATATTTGTGCAAACAGGACAGCCCCGATACCCTTCCATTATATTACTAAATGAAAACAACCCCACAGTCATTAATCCAATTACTCGCCTTGCCATAGGCAGCATTATCGCCGGACTTATCATCTCACTAAACATCATACCACTAAAAACTCCCCCCATAACAATACCAACATACATAAAAATTGCAGCACTAACAATAACAACCTTAGGCCTTCTATTAGCCCTAGAACTAACTTTAATAACCAACAAAATATTCACAAAACCCTCTAATATCCACAACTTCTCCAACTCACTAGCCTACTTTAACACTCTAGTTCATCGTTTATTCCCAACAATTAACTTAAAATTTAGCCAAAACACTGCTACCCACCTAATCGACCTGTCCTGATATGAGAACATTGGCCCAAAAGGTCTAGCCAAATCACAAATCACCCCGATTACATTAATCTCGTCACAAAAAGGCCTCATCAAAATCTATATAACTTCATTTATCCTATCAATCATACTACTACTTATCATAACCTAATCGCACGAAGCACTCCCCGGGACAGTCCACGAACCAACTCTAACACAACAAATAACGTCAACAGCAACCCCCAACCAGCAACCAAAAGCAACCCACTACCAAGACAATAAAGCCATGAAATCCCACTAAAATCTAAACGAACAGCATATAACCCACCAGCATCCACAGTATCAACACCAATCCCTTCAATACTCCACAAATGGCAGCCCATTTTTACAAAAATTACAATAATAAAAAGATAATATAATCCATAAAATACTCCCTCCAAACTCACTCAACCCACAGGAAAAGGCTCCACTATTAACGCAGATGAGTACGCAAAAATAACTAACATTCCCCCTAAATAAATTAAAAATAAAACTAAAGAAACAAAAGACCCTCCCATGCCAACCAACACCCCACACCCGGAAAGCGCACCAAAAATCAAACTAACCACCCCATAATAAGGAGATGGATTACAAGAAACACCCACCATTCAAAAAACAAAACAAAATCCAAATAAAAACATAAAATACATCATAGTTCTTGCCTGGACTTTAACCAAGACCCATGATTTGAAAAACCACCGTTGTATTCAACTACAAAAACATTAATGACCATAAATCTACGAAAAACTCACCCAATAATAAAAATTATCAACAACTCATTCATCGACCTCCCAACCCCTTCTAACATCTCTGCTTTATGAAACTTTGGATCACTACTAGGCACCTGCCTAATCCTACAAATCACTACCGGAATCTTCCTAGCAATACACTACTCACCAGACATCTCACTAGCATTCTCATCAGTAGCCCATATCACCCGAGACGTACAATATGGATGACTAATCCGCAATATACATGCCAACGGGGCCTCCATCTTCTTCATATGCATTTACCTCCACATTGGTCGAGGACTTTATTATGGCTCATATTTATACAAAGAAACCTGAAACACAGGAATCATCCTACTATTCCTAACTATAGCCACTGCATTCGTAGGTTACGTCCTACCATGGGGCCAAATATCATTCTGGGGTGCCACTGTCATCACCAACCTACTCTCAGCCACCCCTTACATTGGTAACACCCTTGTACAATGAATTTGAGGAGGGTTCTCAGTAGATAACGCCACCCTAACCCGATTCTTCACCTTTCACTTCCTACTCCCCTTCGCCATCGCCGGTTTAGCAGCTGTACATTTGCTTTTCCTTCACGAAACCGGATCAAATAACCCAACAGGACTAAACGCAAACGCTGACAAAATCCCCTTCCACCCCTACTTCTCATACAAAGACTTACTAGGCCTCATCCTAATACTCACCCTTCTACTAATCCTAGCATTATTCTCCCCAAACCTTCTAGGAGACCCAGACAACTTCACGCCAGCTAACCCCCTATCCACTCCCCCCCATATCAAACCAGAATGATACTTCCTTTTCGCCTACGCAATCCTCCGATCCATCCCAAACAAACTAGGAGGCGTACTTGCCCTTTTAGCCTCTATCCTAGTACTATTTATAATACCAACCTTACACACATCAAAACAACGTACAGCCTCATTCCGACCGCTTACCCAAACCCTATTCTGATGTTTAACAGCCGATCTTCTAGTACTTACATGAATCGGGGGACAACCAGTCGAAGATCCATTTATTACCATCGGCCAAACAGCCTCCATCCTATACTTCATAATCCTTCTAACACTTATACCCCTCATAGGATTAATTGAAAACAAAATACTAAACCAAAAATACTCTAGTAGCTTAATCTATAAAGCATTGGTCTTGTAAACCAAAGACTGAAGACTACAATCTTCCTAAAGCAACCAAAAGAGAAGGATCCAAGCCTTCATCCCCGGTCCCCAAAACCGGAATCTTTATTAAACTACCTTTTGGCAACGCCAAAAGTTACTTATTTTATTCTCCCGTGCCCAACAGAGATATGTCCACTATACCTTGCTATGTATTATCGTGCATTCAGTTTTTTTCCCCTAGCATATCACTAGTAATATTACTGCTTGATTTCCTTAGGGATTAATAACTTCAATTACCACATATCATTCTAGCTAAGACATGGATATTATTTAAGTATTATTAAATCAATGATTTAAGGACATAAACTTATATAATTGTTTTACACCATGGATATGGTCCAGGTATTTGGTTATTTCTTAATTTAGCTAATCACGAGAGATAAGCAACCCTTGTTAGTAAGATACAACATTACCAGTTTCAGGCCCATTATAATGATGGCGTACATAACTGATCTATTCTGGCCTCTGGTTGTTTTTTCAGGCACATGATATTAGTGAAGTTCATTCGTTTCTCTTTAAAAGGCCTCTGGTTAATGTGTTCTATACATTATATTTATAACCTGGCATATTGTGTTCTTAAATGCATATAGTAGTTCTCTTTTTCTCTTTCTGTTCTCAGGCCCTCATAACTGATACCTGCCGACTCAGTGAAACTGGACTTACGTTCAAATTGATTGGTCTGGCAAAATTGATATGGTATTATTAAGTTAATGCTTGTAAGACATATATTTTTACAAAAACTCACGACAGTAATTTCAAGCCGTTCGTTAACTAAATACATTTTATTTTAGCTAAACCCCCCTACCCCCCGTCAAAACTAACACCTAGCCCGAATAGCCACCTACTTCTCGTCAAACCCCTAAATCCGAGAGCAACTAAACTGACACAAATGCTAGCTATAGGTACTATTACAAAACAATGTACCTACCAAACCAAACACTAATAAAACCACTATACCCTCATATTATTATATTATTATATTATTATATTATTATATTATTATATTATTATATTATTAATTATATTATTAATTATATTATTAATTATATTATTAATTATATTATTAATTATATTATTAATTATATTATTAATTATATTATTAATTATATTATTATATTATTATATTATTATATTATTATATTATTATATTATTATATTATTATATTATTATATTATTATATTATTATATTATTATATTATTATATTATTATATTATTATATTATTATATTATTATATTATTATATTATTATATTATTATATTATTATATTATTATATTATTATATTATATATATAATAATAATA